GACGATAACTCTGAAAAGAAAGATTTCCTATCTTTTCTTTCAACTCAGGAGAAATACGGTCAGGCGGCGCTAATTCGAATCCCTCGGGCAAAATAAGAACAGCACCCACATTTAACCCTCCCTTTTTCCCATTACCAAGAACTTGTTTCAGTTGCATATCATAAGGAATTCGAAGAACTGCTTCAAATACAGTATCGGGAAGCACAGCTTGGGGAACTTCAATATCCACGGGCTTATTAGCTAAATGGCAATTGGCACATACAATTCGTCCGGTTGCTTCTCGTGGGTTTTCATAACCCTGCTGCGCAAAAATGGGATATGCATTTGAAATAGATGTCCGAGTTATTACGTATATCATGATCGATACAGAAATCGATCGAATCATCTGTTCCTTTACCCAAGAAAAAGTATTTCTATTTTCCATATCCAATCGCAGATCCCAGAATTTCTACAATAAATTAGATAGGTAGCTAAGCTAATCTAGTTCCCTATACACGAGTCTGTTGTCATTCTACTGCAACAGTTGTACTGGAATGATGAATACCTTGAGCAGGTAGAAATAGAAAGAATTTTGCTAAAATGGAAAAGGGCTTTCTTTCTAAAGGAAGAAAGATGCTAATTTGATTAATATCAGGAAATCAAATGAGTTTATGCTTCACTAATTGAATGATAAATGACTACAAGCGAAGGAGATAGACGGTTTAAAGAAAAAAAGATCCAAAATTTAAAACATGTATCTAGAATCACTGGAAAACTACAAACAAAAATAGTGAAAATTAGCTCATTAGGAGCCCATCCAAGATCGTTGTAGACCCAACGAATTAGTAGTTCCCAACCGCGGGTGGAGTGAAATCCAACAAAAAAATCAGTAACTAAAAGAATCAAAAAAGCTTTTATTGAGTCATTTAAGTTATAGAAGAATTCCTGAACCCAAGAATTCAAAATGACAAGTTCCTCTTTACCCAGAAAAAAAGAACCACTTAGAATAGCCAAACAGATTATATTTGTCGAGAAATGCAAAATGATATGGAGATGATCCTCATTATCTATTTTGACCAATTGTATTATTTCCTTGTGTATTCCTATAGGAGGTTTTTGTACATGTGTCTTCGGTTTCTCTTTTATCATTTCGTCCAAGAGAAAAAGTTCTTCTAATTCTATGAATCTTTCTAGAACCTTTTTCTCTTGAATATCAGTTAAGAGAGTTTCAGATTGCCTGGTATTCCACCAATTCTTAATCCAAAGTTCCAGACATTTGTTAAAAGAGAAAGAGACTCCCCAGGGCAAAAGTACGATAAATACAAGATATAGGAAAGAAGGCAATGCTTTCTTTTTTTTCATTTTTGATCTGTAAATTGAGTTGTTAATGAATCTGCTTCATTCGCTGACTCTATTTCATTCGCTGACTCTATATGATATTTCTTTTTATTTGAAGCAAAAATTCTATAACAAGGTTTGAGACCTTGTATCTATTCCTCTTTTTTGTATACTAGTGGAATTTCATTGCATTGGGTTCTTTCTTAGATCTAGATGGAGTGGAATAGAGAAATAGAATAAAAAAAAAAGCCCTTTCGGATGAAAATGGAAGAATATTATACCATATATCTCACTTGGACAAAACAAATTAGAAGCAATTTTCTCTTATCCTCGTTTGTTCCTTTCTTTAGATAAATACTCAAAAATCCCCTTACAATAACGAATCCAATTCATTCAATTCATTTCAAAAAAATTAAATCGGTATTCAAAATACTTCAATTGGTACGCGCAAGAAATAGGCCAATTCGGCAGCTTTTTGTTCAATTTCTCGTGGAGTAAAAAACTTCTCATCAGTACGAGTCAAGGGAATGACCCCCTGGCCCCGGATTTCCATATAAAGGATACGACGAGGATAAAGACCCTCTTTAACCTGAATTCTAATTGATTGGATATCCCGCATAAGGAATCGAAGGAAGACGCGACGTTTTATTCCAGGGAATCCCCAACGAAAAATGCACACTATTCCCTCTTTTCTATCGAATCGGTCATAACCACTGCCTACATTCCACAAAATAGTGCACCACAAGTAGGAGCTAATGAATAGGCCCGCGATTCCGTAGAAAGACATCACGACCCCCTGTGGAAAAAAAAGAATTTGTTGAGATGGAAGTACAGATATCATATTCTTACCAAGATAACTGGAAGCCCCAACCGATAAAAATCCTAGTGAACCTAGAAAAAGAATACAGGCCCAGAAAAAATTACCTCTTTTTCGAGAACCTTTTAGAAGTTCTATCCATATGTGTTCTGATCGCCAATTCATATTAGATATACTAAATCCAGCAGCGGTCGATTGAAATTGAGAGAATAAGCTAAATAATTTTGACTTTACTTTTTTTGATTCTGAAATCGCCTTCAGTAACTAGTACTCCTGTGAAATAATTGGTTAGATACATTGACTTTCTATTCAAAAAATATCTGTTGATCCACTTAAAATAAAACTCGCTATACCCGGCTCCGCATATGCATGCATTTATGCTCGTAGCCTATATCCGCATCCATAGCCGTTTTTCATTTTTCATTTGTGTGTAGAAAGAGCCACATACCCTACCATATTATATTACTTACACTAAAAAATATCTGTATTATGATCCTGCGTGGAAATACATTGAGAAAATTCGGCCCCATTGGTTCTAGACAATCTTATTTTTCTGCACATAAAGAAATAAAGAAGCCATTGCAATTGCCGGAAATACTAAGCCTACTAAAGGCACGAAAATAGAAGGTAAGTTAAAATCCGTCATAGAATAGGTGTCTCAATTCAAATTTACTATTTCTATCTATTCGAAAAATATCTTAAGATTCTTATAATATAATTAAGTATATCTATTATAAGGAATATTGACTATTGTATTTTTTAGTTTGCAAAATAAAGATTTTTTATAGAATACTATAGAATACTAAAGTATTCTATAAAAAAAAATGAATGGAATGGATAATAAGAAAATTGCAAAAAAGGAGATTAAAAAGATTTGATTTTTCTTTTCCCGTCCTCATGACCTTTCTATCCTTCTAATCGAACTTGAAATTGGATTCAAAAGAAAGCGATTGTGAAAATGAAATACCTCTTTCAGAATACCCTTTAAAATTTGAAAAGGTCTCAGTACGACTTTTAGTCGAATGCGCCCATTTCGAATCCTAAATCAGTTTCGTCTACCTACTTCCACATGCAATACTTCTTCAACCACTCTCGGACCCCCACAAACGCAAGATGCGCGTCAGGTTTTGAAATAAGGATATCCCCCAACCCAGTATACCGAAACTCGCTCTTATCCTATCCCACCGGTTGTAAGGATTCATACATAGGGCTTTTTAGTTGATTGATAGTGCCGTAAAGTTGAAGCTTTTTTAGACTTTTTTATTAAGCTGTAATTTCCTTCCTGCATACGTGCTCCTCTATCCTCTAGAAGCTCATACAATAATGCGCGGTAAAGGCGGAAAAATAGCATACTCAATCAAAATCAAAGGGCAAATTCTCTTACCTACTACAGATCTCATACTACCCCCTTAGACTTTTTAAGGCGATATACCACCCAAAGGGTATGAAAATGCCGGGTGGAGTTAGCTTTTCGACGAAAACCCGTCCCGTGCAGCGAAGTCCTGTTAGTAAGACCCCGCGCAAGACACAAGAATGGATTATAGAAGAATATTATTCCGAATACTCCTCCGGACGCGTATAGTAGCATTGCGATTCCTAATCTTTTTTCATTGATTCTTTCCCAATAAATAAAGATTTTTTCTGTAAATACTGCGTATTTGATTCCATTATCATATGATAATACTATATTTGTATTTATTTATTGTATTATACCTTTATATATTCTAAATATATAGAATAGAGGAATCTCGATTTGTCAAGTCTCATGATCGTATCAAGATCTATTTTTATTCGGCTCAATCTTAAAAAAAAGATTGAGCCGAGTTTAATTGCAATCAATTAGAAGAATAAAGAAGAATTACTGCATTTCGTAACTGCTTTTTTCTCTTTCTATTTCGCTTCTTTTTTATTTAGACCTTCTTTATATCTAGTTTTATCTACTTATCTAGTTTATCTACCGGCTCGAACTCGAATTTGATCGCCTTCCATATTTCACAAGCTGCGGCTAGTTCAGGACTCCATTTGCTAGCTGCTCGGATAATTTCATTACCTTCACGAGCAAGATCGCGCCCTTCGTTACGAGCTTGTACACAAGCTTCTAAAGCCACCCGATTAGCTACTGCACCAGGTGCATTTCCCCAAGGATGTCCTAAAGTTCCTCCACCAAATTGTAATACGGAATCATCTCCAAAGATTTCGGTCAGAGCTGGCATATGCCAAACATGAATACCCCCTGAAGCCACCGGTATAACACCTGGCATAGATACCCAGTCCTGAGTGAAAAAGACACCGCGAGCACGATCTTTTTCAATAAAATCATCGCGCAATAAATCAACAAAACCTAAAGTCATTTCGCGTTCCCCTTCTAACTTACCTACTACTGTACCGGCGTGGACATGATCTCCCCCAGACATACGCAATGCTTTAGCTAATACACGAAAATGCATACCATGATTTTTCTGTCTATCAATAACTGCATGCATTGCCCGGTGAATGTGAAGAAGTAGGCCATTGTCGCGGCAATAATGAGCCAAAGTAGTATTTGCGGTGAATCCCCCAGTTAAGTAGTCATGCATTACAATAGGAACCCCTAATTCCCTCGCAAATATAGCTCTCTTCATCATTTCTTCGACTGTACCTGCAGTCGCATTCAAGTAATGCCCCTTGATTTCACCGGTTTCGGCCTGTGATTTATAAATTGCTTCGGCACAAAAGACAAAACGGTCCCTCCAGCGCATAAATGGTTGTGAGTTTACGTTTTCATCATCTTTGGTAAAATCAAGTCCACCGCGTAGACACTCATAACACGCTCTACCGTAATTTTTTGCGGATAATCCCAATTTTGGTTTAATAGTACATCCCAAAAAAGGACGGCCGTACTTGTTCAACTTATCCCTTTCAACTTGGATACCATGAGGCGGACCTTGGAAAGTTTTTGAATAAGTAGTGGGAATTCGCAGATCCTCCAGACGTAGAGCGCGTAGGGCTTTGAAACCAAATACGTTACCCACAATGGAAGTAAACATGTTAGTAACAGAACCCTCTTCAAATAGGTCTAATGGATAAGCTACATAAGCGATATATTGATTTTCCTCCCCAACAACGGGCTCAATGTGATAGCATCGCCCTTTGTAACGATCAAGACTGGTAAGTCCATCAGTCCAAACAGTTGTCCATGTACCAGTAGAAGATTCGGCAGCTACTGCAGCCCCTGCTTCTTCGGGCGGAACCCCGGGCTGAGGAGTTACTCGGAATGCTGCCAAGATATCAGTATCCTTGGTTTCATACTCCGGGGTGTAATAAGTCAATTTATAATCCTTAACACCAGCTTTAAATCCAACACTTGCTTTAGTTTCTGTTTGTGGTGACATAAGTCCCTCCCTACAACTCATGAATTAAGAATTCTCACAACGACAGGGTCTACTCGATATGGATTAGGCGTAAATGAAACCTTTGCAAAAATCTTTTAAAACAAAAAGGGTATTCAATTAATATCAACTCATTAAAGAAAATGGAGGGCATGCTTAAGTTAATGAATATGTTTCATTCATATATAAGGCGTACACCCTGTGTATGTTCTATCCTATAGGAATTCTACTATAGGAATTCGATAGGAATTGAGTTGTTGTTATGGTAAGTTAACATGGTTCGTTATTAAACCATGGATTTGATTCACCAAATCCATCATTATTGTATACTCTTTGATAGATATAGCGCAACCCAAATCAATCCCTAATCCTTATTTTACAAGTTCTTAATAGGCCCCTTTCTTATTTTGAATGTAAATACCTAAATACTAAGAAAATTCTCTGTTGACAGCAATCTATGCTTCACAGTAGTATATATTTTGTATATCGAAGTCCTAGATAGGAAAGTAGAGTAGGGACAGATCCTCCACAAAAGGCGAAATGTATATGAAAAAAAAGATTGATTGAACTTTCCAACGGACTCATTCCATGAGTAAACGATTGAATGGGATTCGCTTGGGCAACGAAATCAAGTCCTCGTCCCCCTTTCTCTCTTATTGAATTAACTAATTCATTTCCTTTTGACTTTTGGATTTTTGGCTATTTTTTTGGATTTGATTTGGCATTATTCAACAAGAAAAAATTCGACAAATTCCTTTTTTTTTTGAAAATTATGTGATAATTATGAGAACCAATCCTACTACTTCTCGTCCCGGGGTTTCCACAATTGAAGAAAAAAGCACAGGGCGTATCGATCAAATTATTGGACCCGTGCTGGATATCACTTTTCCCCCGGGCAAGTTACCTTATATTTATAACGCTTTGGTAGTCAAGAGTAGAGACACTGCCGGTAAGGAAATTAATGTGACTTGTGAGGTACAACAATTATTAGGAAATAATCGAGTTAGAGCTGTAGCTATGAGTGCTACAGACGGGTTGATGAGAGGATTGGAAGTGATTGACACGGGAGCTCCTCTCAGTGTTCCAGTCGGTGGAGCTACTCTCGGACGAATTTTCAACGTTCTTGGGGAACCTATTGACAATTTGGGTCCTGTAGATATTAATGCAACATTCCCTATTCATAGATCTGCGCCTGCCTTTATCGAGCTAGATACGAAATTATCCATCTTTGAAACAGGTATTAAGGTGGTCGATCTTTTAGCTCCTTATCGACGTGGAGGAAAAATAGGATTATTTGGGGGGGCTGGAGTAGGTAAAACAGTACTCATCATGGAATTAATCAACAACATTGCTAAAGCTCATGGAGGCGTATCCGTATTTGGCGGAGTAGGGGAACGGACTCGTGAAGGAAATGATCTTTATATGGAAATGAAGGAATCCGGAGTAATTAATGAAAAAAATTTTGAGGAATCAAAGGTAGCTCTAGTCTATGGTCAAATGAATGAACCGCCGGGAGCTCGTATGAGAGTTGGTTTAACTGCCCTAACTATGGCAGAATATTTCCGAGATGTTAATAAGCAAGACGTGCTTCTATTCATCGATAATATCTTTCGTTTTGTTCAAGCAGGATCGGAGGTATCCGCCTTATTAGGGAGAATGCCCTCCGCAGTGGGTTATCAACCTACTCTTAGTACAGAAATGGGTTCTTTGCAAGAAAGAATTGCTTCTACAAAAAAGGGATCCATAACTTCGATCCAAGCAGTTTATGTACCTGCGGACGATTTGACCGACCCTGCTCCTGCCACAACATTTGCACATTTGGATGCTACTACCGTACTTTCCAGAGGATTAGCTTCCAAGGGTATTTATCCAGCAGTAGATCCTTTAGATTCAACCTCAACTATGTTACAGCCTCGGATCGTTGGCAACGAACATTATGAAACTGCGCAAAGAGTTAAGGAAACTTTACAACGTTACAAAGAACTTCAGGACATTATCGCAATTCTTGGGTTGGATGAATTATCAGAGGAGGATCGTTTAACTGTAGCAAGAGCACGAAAAATTGAACGTTTCTTATCACAACCGTTCTTTGTGGCAGAAGTTTTTACCGGTTCTGCAGGAAAGTATGTTGGTCTTGCAGAAACAATTAGGGGATTTCAACTAATCCTTTCCGGAGAATTAGACGGCCTACCCGAACAAGCTTTTTATTTGGTGGGTAACATCGATGAAGCTAGCACGAAAGCTATAAACTTAGAAGAGGAGAACAAATTGAAGAAATGAAATTAAATCTTTATGTACTAACTCCTAAGCGAATTATTTGGGATTGTGAAGTGAAAGAAATCATTTTATCTACTAATAGTGGCCAAATTGGCGTATTACCAAACCACGCCCCCATTAACACAGCTGTAGATATGGGTCCTTTGAGAATACGCCTCCTCAACGACCAATGGTTAACGGCGGTTCTGTGGAGCGGTTTTGCGAGAATAGTTAATAATGAGATCATCATTTTAGGAAATGATGCGGAACTGGGTAGTGACATTGATCCGGAAGAAGCTCAACAGGCACTTGAAATAGCCGAAGCTAACTTGAGTAGAGCTGAGGGTACGAAAGAGTTGGTTGAAGCGAAGCTAGCTCTCAGACGAGCTAGGATACGAGTCGAGGCTATCAATTGGATTCCCCCATCCAATTGAATACAATCCAATGGTTTAGTTGATACAAAGAAAAAGGGAAGAGGGGTAGAAAAAGTTATTAGATAGCGAAGCGAAGTAAGTCCAATGCTATCTAGTAATTTTTCTACCTACCTACCTACTATTGGATTTGAACCAATGACTCCCGCCGTATGAAAGCAATACTCTAACCACTGAGTTAAGTAGGCAATTTATCACCACAAAGGAAGACCCATTACTTCGATCGATTATAGATCGAATCCTTTTTATAAGCAATACTGCTCCGTTATTGGTATGTTATATGTTATTGGTATGTTATATAGTAAACAGATCAAAGAGATATCCTCTGGCATTAGAGAATATTCATCTTGACAAGAAATTATCTATATGTTAAGATATCTCTGACAAGGGCTATAGCTCAGTTCGGTAGAGCAACTCGCTTACACGTGCGCCAATGCTTTTCAAGGGAGCTTATTATGCAATGAACATAATTGATCTTATTGCAAAATCAATGTCTTACTTCATGGATTCGAGAGAATAGGAGAACAGTAGCCTGACAAACAGTCGGTTCAGTCCGATTCAGGTGCCAATTCAGGTGCCTAATCAAATAGAACCCTTATTGATTTGCTAGTTGATAAGGTAAATATCCAGCCCACTAAATGCTAGGCGTAATGAGGATAAGGGCCTCCAAAAAACTTCTTTTCGTTCTATGAACTTTAGGGTGTATGAAGTCTCATAGTCAACTCTTGCAGCGGAACGATAGAGACTCCATTTCACTTAGGTTGATTTAATTTAGGCCGGAGGCAGACCTAAGTCAAGGTAATCCTCCTTTGAAACACTTTGGTATTGCTCCTAGATAGATCATAATACAAATAATCAATCAGAGCACAGGGAGCCATCTCATTATCTTTCCGTAAAGAAAAACTATGGTGGACTAACTGATCTTTACATCAGTTGATGAAAGAGCCCAATGCAAAAAAATGCATGTTGGGTCTTTGAAACAGTTCGAATCATTTCGATAATAATCCGTTTGATCTGTTTTACCGAGAAGGTCTACGGTTCGAATCCGTATAGCCCTAATATGTCCTTTTTTTAGATTTTAGGATAGAGATCCTATGTTTCCTTTAGTATAGTTTTCATTTCCTCATTAGTACTTGTTTATAGACTGGACGGTCGCTTGCGCCATAGAATAGAGATAAAAGCATTACCACAGGCTCATTCATCGAAAATCTTAGAGACAGGAAAAGAAAAACGAATTTCTATCAAATCAATAGAAGGAAGGATCCCTTACCTGATTTGAATTCCATCCTCCTTCAAATAGGATATGCTCTAAGTCCCTAGACTTCCCTATAATAACTGCAATGATTTTCTCCATCTTGCGAATTCCTACTTTGTTTGAAGTATATTACTTTGCTTATATATACATTATCTAAATCGATCCACTTTAAATAAAATCCAAAAATAAAGAAAGAGTAAATAAGAAAACAGAATATTCTGTCTCATAGTTCTGAAATAGAGTTCTTTATTTTTATAGTATTACTCCTCATTAGGCTGCATACATTAGGCATCCTATCTTAATTAGGTTCTAATTTCTAATTAGAAATAGAATGGAAATCAAAAAGAAAGGGAGTCGGGATTCCATTGGATGAATCTTTAAAGAAGACAGGGCACAGAGGAAACAAAGGCTAAACTAAGTGCTTTGGTTTGAGCAAAACGGATTCTTGTTTCACCGAGGAAAAGAGAGAAGTTCTGGATAAATTGACAACGCTGACTTGAATTGACTAATTCAGTTCCGCCTATTCCACATTAATGGGAGTACATTTATGTTTCTG